TCGGCCCAATAATTCGCGTATCCACCATAAAATGATATAACCTATTTGTCCTTCTCCAGAAATGCTTGACTTGATATGAAAGAATAAAAAAAAACTCTTTTTTTATTCATTGACAGATTGATTATCAATCAATTTGACAATAACGAAAAAATGACTATTAATCCATGCTCCTCGCACTAAAGTACATGTCTCCGCGCATATCAATCTATTACTCTATTACTCGCGTCTCCGTCTGGTAGAATATGACAATTCGAATCAAAAATCTACATAGAAAGGTTTGAAGGAAATTAAATCAACAACATATGTTGTACACTTTATTTCCCTGGGATTGTAGTTCAATTGGTCAGAGCACCGCCCTGTCAAGGCGGAAGCTGCGGGTTCGAGCCCCGTCAGTCCCGATGGATCCAAATCCAATAAAAAAAATACATCAATTCATCTCTTCCTTTCCTGTGAAAGAGAGAACAAATAACATAACTTCATTTTATTCCAAACGGGATCTCTCTTATTTTTTTTCCACATTTTTCACCAAAAAAAATATGGGAATTTCTATTTCTTCAACGAGTACTAATTGATGGGAGAAAGACATATGTGCTATATGTGAATTACCACAATTATTGGTAGAATCATATTCAGGATTCGAAGGAATACCGTACTGGGTCTAGTTGATTACGCCCGATTTTTCTAATGAAATAGAGTACTATACGTTTCCGGGAAGCACATACACAAAAGGGATTTGGACGATACAAAATCAATTTTACATAGTAAACTTTGCTCTAATTTTTCGTCTTAAAGCAAAATATATCCGTTCTGGCTCCGATTTTTTGTAACCTCAATTAGTAAATTCAATTACTAATTTGAATTTGAAATAATCTATCTCATTAAAATTTCACACTTAACTTTTGCTATATACGTCCCACTACTAATTCAAGGAAAGAGGATATTAATACAAACAAGGATCCCATCTATCTCTCTTAGTGAGGGAATTAATAATTTTTGAAAGTTTAAGTTTCTTTCGTTTTTATTTATTTTTTTTAAGAAGATTTGATAAGTACAAAAAAAGGAAGGAGTTTAGTTCGAACCTCCCTCCTTTTCCTTTTTTGAATTTCGCTGCAATTCTTTGCTTGAGTTGGTTTATAAACAATGTAAGGGTAAAGGTAGTCTGATGAGACTTCATCAGATGATTGCATTGAACAAGAGGGCAGTAGATTATAGAAAAGAAAGAATGCAAAAAATTATAAATAAAAAAAAGTCAAGAAATTCTTGATTGCATCAGGAATCCCATTTTGTTTAAATTCGCTATGGATAAAAGATCTTCCTATGTTATACTATTCAATTCTCGACGATGAATCGATTTGATAGCTCCGATATTGTTATTCATGATATTTTAATATGATTCGATATCATCGAGATGCAATGCATCCCATTGAATTTACAAGCGAAACATTTATCATCTCTATGGGATTAAATCCCGAGTTATTGCGAATAAAAAATGAAACGATGAGATTATGGAAGTAAATATTCTCGCATTTATTGCTACTGCACTGTTCATTCTAGTTCCTACCGCCTTTTTACTTATAATATACGTAAAAACAATCAGTCAAAGTGATTAATTTGAATTAATCTTGACTTTTTAGTTCTTATCAATGATTGAAGATAAGAAAAATAAAAAGCATTAAAATTTCGCGTCTTAAATGAAATTGGCGGACTAGAATTATCAGTATTCTACGAGAGAAGTATTCTATGAGATCCGATAGTATGGTAGAAAGAAATATATGAATCCTTCTACCATACTATCTATTATTGTTATTGAAGTGTATAAAATTGTACTGTATAAAAATAGAGGTGGAATATCGATCAATTTGAATATAGATGAATCTACAATATATATCTTTCTATTTATATATAGATATCATATCAATTACATATATGGAATATTAATCTAATATACATAGTGGCCCAATTCTATTTCTTTGCTTCATAATTCATGTTGATTCCAATGAATCTGAAATGAAATAATCGAAAGGCCACTAATCTTTTTTTAGCATTCGAAAGAAGTAATTGATTGAGCAGTTGACCGATGATCCAGGAGTTCGGTTCCATGGGAACTTTTTATCTTCGGATTTCGAAAAGAATTAGCAAACCCCATCTTTAACGTTTGAACCATGATATGAAATGAGTTCCATAAAACAAGAAAAAATCCTATTTTGAAAATAACTAAAATACTTAGACTAATAAATAAAACAAGTGGTAAGCACGTAATATGTGGGTGGCTACCCCGAGGTACTATCTTATTATGAGGTAGTATATTTTTATGCGTAGTATCTCATTGGACAACCACTATGTCTATGTTCTTTCGTGTCGAAAGTATGGATCCACTTAAAAACTTATAATCCGAACTCTTTTTTTTACTGTTCAAAAAAAAAATTTTCAGAAAGATAAAATAAACCAAAAACAATACAGTTTGATTTTTCAATTAGTAGTACTTCTAGAGTCCACTTCTTCCCCATACTACGAGGGAAAGAGAAAATGTAAAGACTACCATTAAAGCAGCCCAAGCGAGACTTACCATATCCATGTGAATTATGTCCCCTATCTCTATGAATATAAAAGAATTATTCCATTATTGCTCACTAATAATTATTATTCACTAATAATAGTGGAATCACTAGCGCATAGTCAAAAAGAGATTCGGGCACAACACCATTGATGAAACAATACAAAAAATCGAATTATACCAAGTTATTATATGATTTCTAGTATCATCGAAAAAATTAAGCACAAATAAATAAAAGAAGCAGAGAAACTCTTGGAAGTATCAAAGGAGTGTTAGTACCATGTAGGAATAATAAGACCTAGTCTTTCTTTTGTTGTCCTGCATTTCATTACATTAAGTAAAAAGTCTCAAAATAGAGAATCAAGATAGATCACTATCTATCACATACCCCTATTATTCCCTTCTCATTTGATCTAATCTTTACTGTCCCCCGATTGTTTCATAGAGACAATCGGGAGATGGGATGGCCTATTACATGCGTGGTTAGAGCTTATCGAAAAGAAAGAAGTTCTTTTTTTAAGTTTAAGATTAACATAAAAATGATAAAGTTATATCAGCAAAACAGAAGAAGGTATTTCGATTCTTTTGTTTGTTGATGAGGCGACACCCGGATTTGAACTGGGGAAAAAGGGATTTGCAGTCCCCCGCCTTACCGCTCGGCCATGCCGCCAAAACGATACAAAATATTGGATTGGCTCTATCTCTTCCATTGATAGTATCTTACAACACACAATATCTAAAACAAAAAACCGCAAAACTTTGCTTTCTTTTTCTATTGAAAGAAAAGAATGTGGATTTTCTCAGTCACAAAAGCCAAAATTCAGGACAAATGGGAACCGTTAACTTTAACTATTGACTGTGAATTTATAAATGATTCTTGGATTGAAATTGAAAATTCGGTTTCCCTAATGATATAAGAAAACAATCCCAAAATGGATACCTTACCTAAATAAATCAAAATTGATACATAACTAATGATTACTAATCCATCCGTATTGATTCGTTTCCATAATCCTAAAAAAATCCCTCTTAATTAAAATTATAATAGCGAGTATGAGTATATGTAAACCCCCGAACATAAACGATTACTATTATCTAGGATATCTTATCCATATAAGATGTTTAGAGGAAATGGTCGGAATTCCATTTTTACAATTTTTTTTTTCATTATCATTAAATAGAAAATTTTGATAGAGTACGACATGTGATGTCCCCCAGAGAACTGTAAGAAAGGAGGCGATATATATATATAACTATATATCTATCTGCACATGTTTATTAATAAATACAAGTCCTTATACATACTTCAATCGAATTCTACGAATTCTACTAAAAAAATATAGGTATAGGTAAAATATCTCTCTTCTATGCGAAGCGAATTTTTTTTAACAGTGGAATCTACGAAAAAGTTCCATGTTGTTAAAAAAATACCAAAAAATTCTATATTGTTTCTGCAGATCAAATCCCGAATCTATTTATAGTACCCAATCGGATTGGAATATCATAATAATGGTAGAAATTGACTCCCTTTTGTTTTGATATAGATATTTTATACAAAACTCCATAAGTCTAAATAGAATTTACCAATTCCTTTGTATTTGATTTGTAGTTGTTGCAAATTCCAATTTGAGTATCAAAGTCTCTTTATTCCTACGTTCATATGTATTTCATGCATTACATCTATTACACCTATGAAGTTAGGTAAAATTTCATGTGATTCAGTAAACATAATATAAATTCCATCATTGCTAGATCGATCCATTTTATGATGAATAAGCAAATAATGGGATTTTTTTTATAAATGGGAAATAAATAAAATGCTTGGGGGTGGAAATGAGAGAATGTCTACAATACCTGGGTTTAATCAGATACAATTTGAAGGTTTTTGTAGGTTCATTGATCATGGCTTAACAGAAGAACTTTCTAAGTTTCCAAAAATTGAAGATACAGATCAAGAAATTGAATTTCAATTATTTGTGGAAACATATAAATTGGTAGAACCATTGATAAAAGAAAGAGATGCTGTATATGAATCACTCACATATTCTTCTGAATTATACGTATCCGCAGGATTAATTTGGAAAACCCGTAGGGATATGCAAGAACAAACAATTTTTATTGGAAACATTCCTCTAATGAATTCCCTGGGAACTTCTATAGTAAATGGACTATACAGAATTGTGATCAGTCAAATATTGCAAAGCCCCGGTATCTATTACCGGTCAGAATTGGACCATAACGGAATTTCGGTCTATACCGGCACCATAATATCTGATTGGGGAGGAAGATTAGAATTAGAGATTGATCGAAAAGCAAGGATATGGGCTCGTGTGAGTAGGAAACAGAAAATATCTATTCTAGTTCTATCATCAGCTATGGGTTCGAATCTAAGAGAAATTCTCGAGAATGTTTGCTACCCTGAAATTTTTTTGTCTTTCCTGAATGA